GCATGTAGAAAAGGAATAAATAAATCAATCAAATTACGAGAAGCTTCATAAAGTGCTTCCTTAGGAGTTAAACTTCCATTCGTCCATATTTCTAGAAAAAGTATCTCTTGTTTTTCATTCCCATTCCCATAAGAATGAATACTATGATTCGCATTTCGAACAGGCATGGATACAGCATCTATAGGATAACTTCCATCTTGAGAGTTATTTGCGGATTTCATACGATATCCGCGATCTCTCTTGATTTTTAATTCAATACACAAATCAATTGGTTCCGTCAGGTTAGCTATATGTTGTGTCGTGTCAACTATTTCCACGTAAGGTGGTGAGATGATATCTTGAGCGGTTACGTATCTAGGCCCCCTGACGCAGATGGATGCGTCTATAACTCCATACAGATTACTTCTCAATATAATTTCTTTCAAATTTAGTAAAATTTCATGTACTGATTCTTCAATACCTACTATCGTAGAATATTCATGTGCTACTTTCTCAGATTTTGCACGTGTGATACATGTTCCTTCTATTTCTCCAAGTAAAGCCCTTCGCATGGCAATACCTATGGTATCGGCTTGACCTTTCATAAGCGGGGACAGAATGAAACGACCATAATAAAGACGCTTACTGTCTACTCTTGATTCAACACATTTCCACCGTAGTGTTCGAGTGGATCCTACTACTTCCTCTCGAACCATACTATAATAAGTATTATTATAATATTTGATCAGATCATTGAATCATTTATTTCTCTTGAAATCTGTTTAATTCTTATTTCTACACACGTCTTTTTTTAGGAGGTCGACACCCATTATGCGGCATAGGTGTTACATCACGTACTAAACTTAATAGTATACCACTTCTACGAATGGCTCGTAATGCTGCATCTCTTCCGAGACCAGGGCCCTTTATCATAACTTCTGCCCGTTGCATACCCTGATCCACTACTGTACGAATAGCATTTACCGCTGCGGCTTGAGCAGCATAGGGTGTACCTCTTCTTGTGCCTTTGAATCCAGAAGTACCCGCGGAGGCCCAAGAAACCACCCGACCTCGTACATCTGTAACAGTTACAATGGTATTGTTGAAACTCGCTTGAACATGAATAACTCCTTTTGGTATTCTACGTCCATTCTTACGTGAACCAATACGTCCATTCCTACGTGAACCAATTCTTGGTATAGCTTTTGTCATATTTTATCGTCTCATAAATATGAGTCAGAAATATACAGAAAGAAAAGATACGGAGATATCCATTTCATGTTAAAACAGATCTTTTATTCTTACATGGGTCCTCCCCTTTAGAAAAGAAAGTTTTTTTTTTAGAAAGATTACCCTTGTCTCTGTTTATGTCTCGGATTGGAACAAATCACTATAATTCGTCCGCGCCTACGGATCAGTCGACATTTTTCACAAATTTTACGAACAGAAGTCCTTATTTTCATATTTCTTATTCCTTACCTTAATTCTGAATCTACTCTTTTGAAGAAAATAAGTTTCTTGAATATTTTTTTTTTTAACTTCGAATTGTGTCCCCATGAAAGGAATGTTTAAAAAATCACCTAATCGTTCGAATCTTTGTTGCGAAGTCTATAAATTATACGTCCTCTGGTTGAATCATAACGACTTACTTCAATTTTTACTCTATCTCCTGGTAGTATCCGTATAAAACTGCGCCGGATCCTCCCTGAAGCATAACCTAGAATTAGATCTTCATTATCTAAACGGACCCGGAACATACCGTTGGGAAGTGATTCAGTAATTAAACCTTCATGAATCAATTTTTGTTCTTTCATTCCAGGTAACCCCCTTGAAGTATCAACTAATAAAGGAAGAGGTATATAACTCACTTTTCCTCTCTATTTCACAAATGGGAAGTTAGAGATAAAATTAGGATACCAGAGGAGGAGGATCACCATATATAATACAAAATTTCTCCTCCAATTCTTTCTAGTCGAGCTTCTCGATCTGTCATTATACCTTGAGAAGTAGAAAGAATTACAATTCCCATTCCACCTAAAATCTTAGGAATTCGTTGATAGTTGGAATAAATTCGTAAACCGGGTCGGCTGATACACTTTAAAACGGTTCTATATATTCCTTTCCTAGTCTTTCTATGTCGCAGGGTTGAAACCAAGAAATATTTGTTATTTTCCTGATGTTTCCGAACATTTTCAATAAAACCTTCTCGTAGAAGTATTTTAACAATGTTTTCGGTGGTATTAGTAGATTTTATTCGAACCGTTCCTTTTTTATTCATGTCAGCATTTCTTATAGAAGTTATTATATCGGCAATAGTGTCCCTACCCATAACGAACTATAATTTTTTGTGCCTCCTAATTTTGATATAATCAACATGTTTCCTTTTTTCTTTTTTTGAATTATTAAATTTTAAAAAGTATATGCGTGAGACACAATCTATTAATTTGATCTATTTCAGATAGCCTACTATATCATAGTGTCATCTACTAGTATTTATAATACCTCGGGAGCTAATGAAACTATTTTAGTAAAATTCAACTGTCTCAATTCCCGAGCGATCGCACCAAAAACTCGAGTTCCTTTTGGATTTCCTTCTTGATCAATGACGACCGCTGCATTGTCATCATATCGTATTATCATACCGTTGTCACGTTTGAGTTCTTTACATGTACGTACAATTACAGCTCTAATGACTTCTGATCTTTCTAAAGGCATATTTGGCACTGCTTCTTTGATTACAGCAACAATAACGTCACCAATATGAGCATATCGGTGATTACCAGCTCCTATGATTCGAATACACATCAATTCTCGAGCTCCGCTGTTATCCGCTACATTCAAAAGGGTCTGAGGTTGAATCATATATTTTTTATTTGAATCTGTTATTTCAATGCAAAGGATGAAGGAAAAAAAGAAATATTGTCCGTCCAGAATAAACCTGCGGTTGTTTTTTCATCCTCAATATCCCTTTTGTTTAGTTCTACATCCCTATCGTGAAATAACAAATTGAGTTCGTATAGGCATTTTGCACGCAGCTATTGAAATAGCTGCTCTGGCTATAGTTTCTGATACTCCGCCCATTTCATAAAGTATTCGACCCGGTTTAACAACAGATACCCAATATTCGGGGGATCCCTTTCCCGAACCCATACGTGTTTCCGTAGGTCTTACTGTAACAGGTTTGTCGGGAAATATACATACCCATATTTTTCCACCACGACGCGCATATCGTGTCATTGCTCTCCGCCCCGCTTCTATCTGTCTAGCTGTGATCCAAGCGGGTTCAAGCGCCTGAAGAGCGTATCCGCCGAAACAAATATGATTGCCTCGATAAGATATTCCCTTCATTCTTCCTCTATGTTGTTTACGAAATCTGGTTCTTTTGGGGTTATAGTTGATGGTTGTTTCTTAATTCCATCTCTATTGCAGAACCGGACATGAGAGTTTCTTCTCATCCAGCTCCTCGCGAATGAAACGATTCAATAATATTACAGATACACATGTATAATTATTATAAATATAATATATATAATAATAATATAAGTAATTATAAGTAATGAATGGCATTTATTGATATTTAATTTGTTACATATTTAATTTGTTACAAAGGAAGATGTATATATAAAATATACAGCTAGACGTGTATATTATTAGATATAGAAAATATAAAAAATGCTTCTTTTTTTAGAATATAACGTAGAATATAATGAATCCTTATTTTTACCTCTATCGAATCGCGCCAAAAATTGTAATCCAATAAATAAAGGTTTCGCGGGCGAATATTGACTCTTTCATTCGTAGGGTCAGTCAATTCATGACACCTCTCAGAATAAATCAATTTTTTCTTGGTTCGTTCCGCCATCCCACCCAATGAATTATTAGGATTCGTTTTCAATAGAATCCTATGCAGTCACAGGTTTCGTCGTTCCCATAGCTTCTCCATTAATGGTTAGGCCTGAACTCTGCAATGGAGCTTCCGGCAAAATTCGTTCCCGAGTCAATCTCCTCAGTTTTTATTAACCCGAGGCTCTTTATTCTTTATTATTTTTTTTTTTTTTTATTATTTATTATTTTTTTTTCTTTTTTTTATATTATTTTATTTATTTATATTTCATCATTTATATATTTATATCAGTATTGATTATATCAGTATTAATGCTTTATCACACTGCCTTTTATGAGTTGATTCATAGACCATACATATTGGAATCATATATCATTGATATTTTTGTTCTCTCTTTCTATCATCCTTCCATTTATCCACATCCCTTTATTTTTGCTTCACAGCCCATAATCAGATTTCTTTTTTATGGAAAAAATTTCAGTTGCTACAACTATATGATCGATCCACCCATATAGTGACTGTTTCTTGGGATCTTGACAATACGAAGCAATAAGTTGGTTATTAATTTATATGGTTACTAAGTTCATAGTAGGGGTTAGTCTATTTTTTTTTTTTTTTTTTTTGAATCTCAACCCTAAACTCTAAAGAAAAAACTAACGAGTCACACACTAAGCATAGCAATTATACTAAATGGTCAATCGAATTTTTATTCAACCTTATAGAATTAGAATTGTTCATTTTTGTTTGATTTAACAGAAAAAGAATGAAACAGTTTGTAATTTTTTGTTCTATCACTAGACAGAATGGCAAGACAAATGAAGGTCTATTATTTCTCGTTTACAAATATCCAAACTCGTTTACAAATATCCAAATTTTGATGCCTAATACTCCATAAATAGTTCGAATTGTATAGGAACAATGATCAATTTTAGCGCGAATTGTTTGTAGGGGAACCCTACCTTCTCTGATCCATTCGACACGTGCAATTTCTTTTCCGTCGATACGCCCTGCGATTTGTACTTGAATTCCTTTTGTATCTGTTTGTTCAGTTAATTCAATAGCTTTTTTCATTGACTTTCGAAACGAAACTCTATTTTTTAACTGTAAAGCTATATATTCTGCAAGAATATTTGGTTGTCCATAAGGTTTTTCAATTCTTGTGATAGCAATGTTGAGT